AAGTTGATTCAGCCATAATTGAAATATTCAATGAATCCTTCTTATTTATAGAATAGAAGAAGAACATCAAGAGCTTCGAGCCAATAAAGACTAAGAAAGTTGACTCAAGAATAAATTGATTATAAGCTCCGTTGTAGAATTCTGACCTAACCATTAAATACGAAGCGGTGGGAACGATTAAACCTGTGAATACAAAAGATTATTTTGAACAAATGAATCTTATTAATTCACTAGTCAGGATGGCGAAATGAACCGGAAATCCATTCCTCTATTCTGAGAAGTCAGGAAGAAGCGATACGACTCAAATAGAGATTGCAAGAGTAAATATTCGCCTGCGAAAACTTTCTTTTTTTTTATTGGTAAACTTGGAGAACGGACAAAAGAAAATAAAGATTTATTAGAATAACTATTATTTATAAAATTTTTTAGAAAATTGTTCTAATATCTATTCAAATTCATTTAAATTTCATTTTGAATCCTTTTATTCGCGAGGAGCTGGATGAGAAGAAACTCTCATGTCCAGTTTTGTAGTAGAGATGGAATTACGAAACAACCATCAACTATAACCCCAAAAGAACTAGATTCCGTAAACAACATAGAGGAAGAATGAAGGGAATATCTTATCGAGGTAATCATATTTGTTTCGGTAAATATGCTCTTCAGGCACTTGAACCTGCTTGGATCACATCTAGACAAATCGAAGCAGGTCGACGAGCAATGACGCGAAATGCACGCCGTGGTGGAAAAATTTGGGTCCGTATATTTCCAGACAAACCCGTTACAGTAAGACCGGCTGAAACACGTATGGGTTCGGGGAAAGGATCCCCTGAATATTGGGTAGCTGTTGTTAAACCGGGGCGAATACTATACGAAATGGGTGGAGTAACCGAAAATATAGCTAGAAGGGCTATTTTAATAGCAGCATCTAAAATGCCTATACGAACTCAATTTATTTTTTCGGGATAAAAATGTAGAACCAACAGAAATGAGTCTTAGGGATGAAACAAAAACGCAGGTTTCTTTTTTTGGCTAAAAAATATTTCTTTTATTTTCTTCATCCTTTGCATTGGAAGAATAGACTAAAAAATTGATATGATTCAACCTCAGACCCATTTAAATGTAGCGGATAACAGCGGGGCTCGAGAATTGATGTGTATTCGAATCATAGGAGCTAGTAATCGTCGATATGCTCATATCGGTGACGTTATTGTTGCTGTGATCAAAGAAGCAGTACCAAACATGCCTCTAGAAAAATCAGAAGTAGTCAGAGCTGTAATTGTTCGTACCTGTAAAGAACTTAAACGTGACAGCGGTATGATAATACGATATGATGACAATGCTGCTGTTGTAATTGATCAAGAAGGAAATCCAAAAGGAACTCGAATTTTTGGTGCAATCCCCCGGGAATTGAGACAATTAAATTTTACTAAAATAGTTTCATTAGCTCCCGAGGTATTATAAAAAAAACGAGATCGTGATATCTTTGAGGTATTTGAAAAAATAGATTAAGAACTAGATTAATTCGTAGATTGTGTCTCACGCATATACCTCGAAAAATTCATATTCATAAACCAATAAAAAAAAGAAAAACATGTTGATTATATCCAATTTTGAGGCACCAATCATTTTAGTTCATCATGGGTAGAGACACTATTGCTGAGATAATAACCTCTATACGAAATGCTGATATGGATAGAAAAAGAGTTGTTCGCATAGCATCTACTAATATTACCGAAAATATTGTGAAAATACTTTTCAGAGAAGGTTTTATCGAAAACGTCAGAAAACATCGAGAAAAAAACAAATATTTTTTGACTTTAACTCTGCGGCATAGAAGGAATAGGCAAAGACCCTATAGAAATTTTTTAAATTTAAAACGGATCAGTCGACCCGGTCTACGAATCTATTCTAACTCTCAACGAATTCCTAGAATTTTAGGTGGAATGGGGATTGTAATTCTTTCTACTTCTCGAGGTATAATGACAGACCGGGAGGCTCGACTAGAAGGAATCGGCGGAGAAATTTTGTGTTATATATGGTAATCATTTTAATAGCCAAATGGGCTCCAAAACCTCTTCCTATTTATAAAAAAAAAAAAGAGGATGAGTTGTCTAAGATCGTTTCGGCTCCATTAGTTGATATTTCACGGGGGCCTTACCTGGAATGAAAGAACAAAAATGGATTCATGAAGGTTTAATTACCGAATCGCTCCCCAATGGCATGTTCCGGGTTCGGTTAGATAATGAAGATCTGATTATAGGTTATGTTTCAGGAAAGATCCGACGTAGTTTTATACGGATACTGCCAGGAGATAAAGTCAAAATTGAAGTAAGTCGTTATGATTCAACCAGAGGACGTATAATTTATCGACTCCGAAACAAGGATTCGAAAGATTAGGTGATTGTTATTCAATACGATTCGAGATAAAAAATTGCAAGAAACTTATTTTCTACCATACCAAAAAGTAGATTTAAAATTAAGATTAAGGAATGACAAATAT